TAATAATTTCTTTCTCTCTAAAAAAATAGGTAGCTACAACTTTTGATAAATATATGCATTAAAATAGTAAGTTAATATTAAATAAATAAAACTTATAATAATATATGCAATCAAATGTAATATATTAAATTAAATTATTTATATTAAAACCAACTAGAAAAGAGAGAAAAAATGAATTTATAAATCAAAATTTTATTGCCTAATGAAAATTATATATATACAAAAATAAAAAAAAATCTTTTAATTTGTATATTAAATACACAAAAAAAAATGGAGTGCCTGATTAAAGGGTTACCTTGATAGGGTAAATAAAGTAATTAAAATTACCTCCATTAAGTTTTACATAAAACAGAATTAAACTGTCTCCTTTAGTATCAAAAACTAATGTGCATCATACACCTTAATGTAATTAAAAAGGTAAGCTAATTAAGCTAATGGGTTCATACCCCATTTATAGAGGTAATAATCCTCTCCTTTTTAGTGACCAACAACTCTACAAAACTTCTCTTCCTATCAACATTAATGATAGGGACGATCCTGTCCATCTCATCAAACTCCTGATTTGGAGTTTGAATAGGACTAGAGATCAACTTACTCTCGTTTATCCCCCTATTAGCAAATAATAAGAATACAATAATAAATGAATCATCAATTAAATACTTTGTTGTTCAAGCAATAGCATCAACAATATTATTATTTTCAATTTTATTGATTCAAATAAAGTTATCAATATTTTGGGAAAGAGAAATAATCCCATCAATAATAATCAGATCAAGATTATTWTTTGGAGCGGCTCCATTTCACTTTTGATTCCCAGAAGTTATAGGAACATCGAGATGAATTAATTGTTTAACCTTAATAACATGACAAAAAATTGCTCCAATAATGATTTTATCATATTGCATTCAATTAAGAATATTCTCATTTTTAATTATTATTATCAGCATTTCTATTGGGGCAATAGGAGGTTTAAATCAAACATCACTACGACAACTTTTAGCATATTCTTCAATCAGTCATATTGGATGAATAATTTCATCATTAATAATTAGTGAAAACACCTGAGAAATATATTTTGTTATTTATTCACTATTAAGATTAATCTTAGTTTTATTATTTAAGCAAAGAAATTTATTCTTCATAAATCAAATTTATTCAGCAAGAAATATAAAAACAGAAATTAAATTCATAATATTTTTATCACTATTATCACTTGGTGGATTACCACCATTCCTAGGATTTCTACCAAAATGAATAGTTATACAATCAATAATTGAAAATAATCTATCAACTCTAATAACGATTATAATTGTATTGACAACAATTACACTATACTATTATATACGAATTAGATTCTCAGCCTTAATTCTATCATACACAGAAAATTCTTGATCAATAATAATGAAAATTCAAAAATCAAGATTTATTTTACCTACTACTGTAGTAATCTCAACAATAGGATTAATCACAACAACAACCTTAATTTCTTTATATTAAGGACTTAAGTTAAACAAACTAATAACCTTCAAAGTTATAATTAAAAGGTTAATCTTTTAGGCCTTAATAGAAATTCTACACCTCTAGAATTGCAGTCTAGAATCATTATTGAATATAAGGCCTAATTAAATTTTTATGGTAAGAGAGAAAATTCTCATAAGTAGATTTACAGTCTACCACCTATAATTCAGCCATCTTACCGCAAAAATGATTATTCTCAACAAACCATAAGGACATTGGAACTTTATACTTTTTATTTGGAGCATGGGCAGGAATAGTAGGAACATCAATAAGAATACTTATTCGTGCCGAATTAGGACAACCAGGATCTCTAATTGGAGATGACCAAATTTATAATGTTATTATTACAGCCCATGCATTCGTAATAATTTTCTTCATAGTTATACCAATTATAATTGGAGGTTTTGGTAATTGACTTGTCCCATTAATAATTGGAGCACCAGATATAGCATTTCCTCGAATAAATAACATAAGTTTTTGACTTTTACCTCCATCTTTGACCCTTCTCCTTACGTCCTCTATAGTTGATAATGGAGCTGGTACAGGATGGACAGTTTACCCCCCACTAGCAGGAGCTATTGCCCACGGAGGGGCTTCAGTAGATCTGGCTATTTTTTCACTTCATTTAGCAGGTGTATCATCAATTCTAGGTGCAGTAAACTTTATCACAACAGCAATTAATATACGATCAGAAAGCATATCTCTAGACCAAACACCATTATTTGTTTGATCAGTTGCCATTACAGCCCTTCTCCTACTTCTATCTTTACCAGTATTAGCTGGAGCTATTACCATACTCTTAACTGATCGAAATTTAAATACCTCATTCTTTGACCCTGCTGGAGGTGGAGACCCAATCCTATATCAACATTTATTTTGATTCTTTGGACATCCCGAAGTTTATATTTTAATTCTACCAGGATTTGGTATTATTTCACATATTGTATGTCAAGAAAGAGGAAAAATTGAATCATTCGGAACATTAGGAATAATTTACGCTATATTATCAATTGGACTGATAGGATTTATTGTATGAGCACATCATATATTTACAGTAGGAATGGATGTTGATACACGAGCATACTTTACATCAGCAACAATAATTATTGCTGTACCAACAGGAATTAAGGTATTTAGATGAATAGCAACATTATACGGAACAAAATTTAAGTTTAATCCACCATTATTATGAGCTCTAGGATTTATTTTCTTATTTACAATTGGTGGATTAACAGGACTAGTATTAGCAAATTCGTCCCTTGATATTGTTCTTCATGATACTTACTATGTTGTTGCTCACTTTCACTACGTACTATCTATAGGAGCAGTATTTGCAATCATAGGAGGTATTATTCAATGATATCCACTATTTACTGGATTAACTATAAATAATACATGATTAAAAATTCAATTTACAATTATATTTATTGGAGTAAATTTAACATTCTTCCCCCAACATTTTTTAGGATTAGCAGGAATACCACGACGATACTCTGACTACCCAGATGCATATACATCATGAAATGTAATATCAAGTATTGGATCCATAATTTCAATTGTGGGAATCATCATATTTATTGTAATTATATGAGAAAGAATAATTACAAATCGAGCCATTATATTTAGACCTAATATAAGTTCTTCAACAGAATGATTACAGAATAACCCACCAGCAGAACACAGATATTCAGAATTACCATTAATTTCTAGATTCTAATATGGCAGATTAGTGCAGTAGATTTAAGCTTTACAAATAAAGGTTTGACCTTTTATTAGAAAATTTTATAATGGCAACATGATCAAATTTATCATTACAAGATGGAGCTTCACCATTAATGGAGCAATTATCATTCTTTCATGATCATACTATAGTTGTATTATTGTTAATTACAGTTATTGTAGGTTATGCACTTAGATATACATTAGTTATTGCTTTCACAAACCGAAATATACTACATGGACACTTAATTGAAACAATTTGAACAGCCTTACCAGCTATTACACTTATTTTTATTGCATTACCATCACTACGATTATTATACCTACTAGATGATTCAGTAGATGCAATAATCACTATTAAAACAATTGGACGTCAATGATATTGAAGTTATGAATATTCAGATTTTGTAGATGTAGAATTTGATACTTATATAACACCTGAAAGAGATCTAGAAATTGATGGATTTCGACTACTAGATGTTGATAATCGTACAATTCTACCTATAAATACAGAAGTTCGAGTACTAACTAGTGCATCAGATGTTCTACATTCATGGACAGTTCCTGCACTAGGAGTTAAAATTGATGCTACACCAGGACGACTAAATCAAGGAACATTCACAATAAACCGACCAGGACTATTCTTTGGACAATGCTCAGAAATTTGTGGAGCAAATCATAGATTTATACCAATTGTAATTGAAAGAACTTCTGTAAATTTATTTATTAAATGATTATCTAAAATAATTTAAGGAGTTAGTTAAAATATAACATTAGAGTGTCAATCTAAAATAACTATAATATAGTACACCTTGAACATCAGATGACTGAAAGTAAGTAATGGTCTCTTAAACCAAAAAATAGTAAATTAACGATTACTTCTGATGAGAATAAATATTATTTATTTTTATTCCTCAAATATCACCACTAATATGATTTTCCCTATTTATTGTATTCTCAATTGGATTAATTTTATTTAATCAAATAAACTTCTTCTCATTTAAACCAAATCTTATTAAAAAAGTAGAAAAAGGAACAATTAGAAGAAAGAACTTAATTTGAAAATGATAACAAACCTATTCTCAACATTTGATCCATCAACTAATATTTTTAATTTATCACTAAATTGAACTAGAACATTTTTAGGATTATTATTAATCCCTTCTCTATTCTGGATAACACCATCACGAATTAATATTATATGAAATAAATTAAATTTAACATTACATAATGAATTCAAAACCTTATTAGGACCAAAATCATTTAATGGAACAACACTTATTTTTATTTCAATCTTTATCATAATACTATTTAATAATTTCATAGGATTATTCCCTTATATCTTTACAAGAACTAGACATATAGCTTTAACATTTGCAATTGCTCTTCCCATATGACTAAGATTTATACTATTTGGGTGAATTAATTATACCAATCATATATTTGCACACTTAGTACCACAAGGTACACCACCGGCACTTATATCATTTATAGTTCTAATTGAAACAATTAGAAATGTAATCCGACCAGGAACTCTAGCAGTACGATTAGCTGCAAATATAATTGCAGGACACTTACTATTAACACTATTAGGAAATACAGGACCAACAATAACAATAAATTTAATTTCTCTTCTAATTATTGGACAAATACTATTATTAACTTTAGAGTCAGCAGTAGCTATAATCCAAGCTTATGTATTTTCAATTTTAAGAACTCTTTATTCAAGAGAGGTCTATTAAACCTATGTTAACAACACACTCAAATCACCCATTTCACCTAGTAGATTATAGACCTTGACCATTAACAGGAGCAATTGGAGCAATAGTTTTAGTATCAGGATTAGCAAAATGATTTCACTTATTTAATATTAACCTTTTCATCATTGGATTTGGAATTACATTACTAACAATAATCCAATGATGACGAGATGTAGTTCGAGAAGGGACATATCAAGGACTCCATACAGGATTTGTATCAATTGGTTTACGATGAGGAATAATTTTATTTATTGCATCTGAAGTTTTATTCTTCTTATCATTCTTTTGAGCATTCTTTAGTAGTAGATTAGCACCAACAATTGAACTTGGAATATTGTGACCACCCATAGGAATTAAGCCTTTTAATCCTATACAAATTCCATTACTAAATACAGCAATTCTGTTAGCTTCAGGAGTAACTGTAACTTGAGCACATCATAGACTTATAGAATCAAATCATACCCAAGCAATACAAGGGCTATACTTTACAGTATTACTAGGATTCTACTTTACTATATTACAAGCATATGAATATTGAGAAGCACCCTTCACTATTGCTGATGCAGTTTATGGATCAACATTCTTTGTAGCCACAGGATTCCATGGACTACATGTAATTATTGGAACAATCTTTTTAACAACATGTCTTCTTCGGCATTCAATAAAGCAATTTTCCCCAAGACACCACTTTGGATTTGAAGCCGCAGCATGGTATTGACATTTTGTAGATGTAGTATGACTATTTTTATATATTTCAATCTACTGATGAGGTAGATAATTGTTTTTCTAGTATAAAAGTACATTTGACTTCCAATCAAAAAGTTTGATTATTAATCAAGAAAAACAATCTTAATATTATCAACAAGAATCTTAATCAGATTTATTATTCCACTTATTGTTATAATAATTACAACAATTCTATCAAAAAAACTAATTAATGATCGAGAAAAAAGATCACCATTTGAATGTGGATTTGATCCTAAGAGATCAGCACGAATACCATTCTCTTTACGATTTTTTCTAATTGCAGTAATTTTCTTAATTTTTGATGTTGAAATCGCATTAATTTTACCGATTGTAATTATTATAAAAACATCAAGAATTTTAATTTGAACAACTTCAACAACATTCTTTATCTTAATTCTTTTAGGAGGCTTATACCATGAATGAAATCAAGGAGCACTACAGTGAGCAGATTAAAGGGTTGTAGTTAAATATAACATTTGGGTTGCATTCAAAAAGTATTGATTTTAATCAATCAACCTTAAGTTGAATAAGAAGCGAAAATATTGCAGTCAGTTTCGACCTGAAAGTTTGATAATAATTATCCTTATTCTCAATTTTAATTGAAGCCAAAAAGAGGCATATTACTGTTAATAATATAATTGAACCATATAAGTTCCAATTAAGGAAATGTAAAGACAATATGAAAGCTGCTAACTTTTTATATTAGCGGTTAAATTCCGTTAACATTTCTATTTATATAGTTTAAATAAAACATTACATTTTCACTGTAAAAATAATATCCTTATATTTATAAATAAACCTAAAAATAAAAATATTTCCTTAACATCTTCAGTGTTAAACTCTAATCATAAGCTATTTAGGTATTATAAAATAAATAATATTACTAGAATAAATATTCAAAAGATGAAAGTCAAAAGGTAAATTTTAAAATTTGAATCATATCAACCTTGAATATATGAAATTAAATAAATAAATAAACTATATAAACCTTGACCACCTAATAATTCACCCCAACCATAATCTAAAGACTTAGATGAACAATAACCTAATTTTAAAGGTAAATATCTAATAAATTTAGTCGAAATAAAAGGTATAAATCATATTGAACCAGCAAATCTAACAAAAGATAAAAAATTTAAAGTAAATAAATTTCTAGAAAAATTTATATTAGAAATTAGATAACCAAAATAAGAACCTAAAATAACAACAGTAATTGTTAGAAACTTCAAATAATAAGGCAAAATAATCACACAAGGAATAGGAAAAATTAATCAAGATAAAAGTCTACCTCCAAAAACAGCTACAAAAAGTAAACCAATTATACCAAAAGAAATATAATAACCCCTATCATCAAAAGAAAAACTTGAATAAAAATTGTTATCACCAGATATGGAATAATAAAATAAACGAAAAGAATAAGAAGCAGTTAAACCAGTGGAAAAAAAATATAAAAAGAAAATTAAAAAATTTACCCATCTTAAACAAACTATTTCAAGAATTAAATCCTTTGAATAAAAACCAGCCAAAAAAGGTATACCACATAAAGATAATCTAGAAACATTAAAACATACAGAAGTTAAAGGTATAAAATTTACAATAGAACCCATAAAACGAATATCCTGAGAGTCCTTTAAGTTATGAATTATTGAACCTGCACATATAAATAACAATGCCTTAAATAAAGCATGAGATAAAAGATGAAAAAAAGCAAACTTAGGATAACCTATAGCCAAAATTCTTATTATTAAACCAAGCTGACTTAAAGTAGAAAGAGCAATAATTTTCTTTAAATCAAATTCAAAATTAGCCCCAAGACCAGCTATGAATATAGTTATACAACCAATTATTAACAAAAATCAACCACAATTATAAGTTTCAATTATTGGTCTAAAACGAATTAATAAATAAACACCAGCAGTAACCAAAGTTGAAGAATGAACTAATGCAGACACAGGAGTTGGAGCAGCCATGGCTGCAGGAAGTCAAGAAGAAAAAGGAATCTGAGCTCTTTTAGTTATAGCCGCTAAAATAATTATTACAGTAATTAGCTTTATTTCAAATGAATTAGAAATAAAATCATAATAATAAATGTAATTCCAACTACCAAAATTTAACATTCAAGCAATAGAAATTAAAATTGCCACATCACCAATACGATTAGATAATGCAGTTAACATACCCGCTCCATAAGACTTTACATTCTGATAATAAATTACTAAACAATAAGAAACTAATCCCAATCCATCTCAACCCAATAAAATTCTAATTAAATTAGGACTAATAATTAAAAATCCTATTGAAAGAATGAATATTAAAACAATAATAATAAAACGATTTATATTTTTTTCACCATATATATAATCTTCTCTATAATAAATAACCAAAGAAGAAATATATATAACAAAAGACATAAAAATAAGAGATATTCAATCCAAAATTAAAGTTATCACAACCATTGAACCATTTAAATTAAAAAGTTCTCATTCAACAAAAACTCTATAATCAACTATCAAATAATAAATACCCAAAATAAAAATAAAAGTTCTTGACAAAAATAAAGAAAAAAAACTTAATGAACAAATAGAAAATAAATACACGGCCTAAGATGAAAAGATTCATATCATTGATCCCACAAAACAATATTTTTATTAAAATACTTAAGCAAAATTAAATAAAAAAGTACTCACCCTTCAGACATAAAATATTTAAAGGAAGTCAATGCAAAAATAAAAGATGATATTCACGCAAATAACCAAGAGAACAAGTGTAAACACCAGAATAATAAGAACCATGCTGAGAATAAGAATATATATACAATGTATAAACAGCTCTAAAAAAAGATAAAAAAATTAACACTAAAAATCTAAAAGAAGATCATGATATAATTCTATTTAATAATCTTAATTCACCCACCAAATTTAAAGAAGGAGGAGCAGCCATATTTGAAGATCTTAAAAGAAATCATCAAAGTGCTATTCTAGGTATAAGATTAATTATACCTTTATTAATTAATAATCTTCGTCTACCTAAACGTTCATAAATAATATTTGATAAACAAAATAAACCAGAAGAACAAAGACCATGACCAATTATTAAAGAAAGAGAGCCCATACAACCTCATCAATTTATAGTTATTAACCCACCAATAACTATTCTTATATGAGCAACAGAAGAATAAGCAATTAAAGATTTCAGATCAACCTGACGAAAACAAATAAATCTCACAATAACACCACCAGACAAACCCAAAGATAATCAAAAATAATTAAATTTTAACCCCAAATAAGAAATAATCTTCATTACACGAAAAATACCATAACCACCTAACTTTAATAAAACACCAGCAAGAATTATTCTGCCAGAAATTGGAGCCTCAACATGAGCCCTAGGAAGTCAAAGATGAACTAAAAATATGGGTATCTTAACTAAAAAAGCCAAAATTATAAATAAATAAAACATAAAATAATAAGAACCAAAATCAAATAATAAAGGAAAATAAAGTCTATTAGAAACATCATAAACCTTAAATAAAACCAATAACAAAGGTAATCTAGCAATCAAAGTATAAAAAATTAAATAAACACCAGCCTGTAAACGTTCAGGTTGATAACCTCAACCTAAAATTAAAAGCAAAGTAGGAACCAAACTAGCCTCAAAAAAAATATAAAAAGATCTTAATCTAGAAAATGAACAATAAAGTATAATTATTAAAATTAAAACCATAAAAATAAAAAAATTAGAATGATAAGAAGATAAATAAACTGAACCTCTAGCAGTAATTATTAAAGAACAAATCCAAAAACTTAATAAAATTAAACTAAAAGAAAAATAATCAATACCAAAATAATATCTAATTATATTTAAATCAGCATAAGAATACACACAAACTATAAACACAAATCTAGACAAAAATATTAAAGAATGAACCAATCACCAACAATTACTAAACAAACATAGAGGGGTCAAGAAAACAGTTATTAATAAATATTTTAACATAAAGACAAAGAAAAAGAATTAAAAAAATCATTACCATGAGAACGAATTATAGAAACTAAAATAGATAAACCCAAAGCACCTTCACAAACAGAAAAAACTAAAAAAATAACAGGAAAAAAATAATCATAATCAAAATCAATAAGAAAAATAACAATTAAAATAAACAAAGAAAGAACAATATATTCTAATCTCAAAAGAACCATCAATAAATGTTTACGTTTAGAAGAAAAAACATAAACACCTGCAAAATAAATTATTAAAGAAGTAAAAATAGAAAATATAAACATTAGTTTTAATAGTTTAAAAAAAACGCCGGTCTTGTAAACCGGAAATAAGAGCTAGTCCCCACTTTTAAAACTTCAGGAGTGAAAAACTTTTTCATCTTCGGTCCCCAAAACCGAAATTTTAATAAAACTAACACCTGAAATGATTAAAATAATAATTATAGCTATATCAAATGTAATAAATATTAATTTTATTAAATTAAATCACCCTATATCAATAATGATTTTTATTATTTTACAAACGTTTCTAGTCGGATTAATAACAGGAACAATTATAGAAAGATTCTGATTATCTTATATTTTATTCTTAACATTTCTTGGTGGAATGTTAGTCTTATTTATTTATATTACAAGAATTTCATCAAATGAATTATTTCAGCCTAAGGCTATCACTATAATTTTCACCTTTATAATATGAATTATTATTATATTTTTATTAATCATCTCAGATAAAATTATATTTTTAGATTTTTTTAAAAATACAGAAACTATAAATATTAATAATTCAATTAACTACCAAGAAATAACAATATCATTAGAAAAATTATATAATAACCCCACATTCATTATTACAATAATAATAATAATTTATTTATTTCTTGCATTATTAGCAGTAGTTAAAATTACTAATATTAATCAAGGACCTATTCGAAAAATATAATTATACTAATGAATAAACCTTTACGAGTAAGACATCCTTTATTTAAAATTTTAAATAACTCATTAATTGATCTACCAGCCCCAATAAATATTTCATTTTGATGAATATTTGGATCACTATTAGGTCTATGCTTAGTAATTCAAATTGTAACTGGATTATTCCTAGCTATACATTACACATCAAATATTGAAATAGCATTCAGAAGTGTAGTTCATATTTGTCGAGATGTTAATAATGGTTGGATTATCCGAACATTACATGCTAATGGAGCATCTATATTCTTTATTTGTATCTACCTTCATGTAGGACGAGGAATTTATTATGGATCTTATGTTTATATACATACATGAATAATTGGGACAGTAATTTTATTTTTAGTTATAGCAACAGCATTTATAGGATATGTTCTTCCTTGAGGGCAAATATCATTTTGAGGGGCAACAGTAATCACAAATTTATTATCAGCAGTTCCATATCTAGGAACAGATTTAGTTCAATGAGTTTGGGGCGGATTTGCTGTAGATAATGCAACATTAAATCGATTCTTTACATTCCATTTTGTACTACCATTTATTGTTGCCGCTATAGCGGCAATCCATCTATTTTTCTTACATCAAACAGGATCAAATAATCCTCTAGGATTAAACGGAGATATTGAAAAAATTCCGTTTCACCCTTATTTTACATTTAAGGACTCAATTATATATGTATTAATAACATCATTACTAATTATATTATGCTTAATTAATCCCTATCTATTAGGAGACCCAGATAATTTTATTCCAGCAAATCCATTAGTTACACCAGTTCATATTCAACCAGAATGATATTTTTTATTTGCTTATGCCATTCTACGATCAATTCCTAATAAATTAGGTGGTGTTATTGCATTATTTCTATCAATTAGTATTTTGATAATTATACCATTTTATAACAAAACACCATTCCGAGGAATTCAATTCTATCCTATTAATCAAATTCTATTTTGAATTATAATTGTTGTTGTATGTTTATTAACATGAATTGGTAAACGACCAGTTGAAGAACCATATATTATAACAGGACAAATTCTAACAATCATTTACTTTACCTACTTTCTTATTAATGTCCATGTAGCTAATACATGAGATAAATTAATTAAAAATTAATTAACAGTTAATTAGCTTAGGAAAAGCATATGTTTTGAAAACATAAAAACAGAAGTTTAACTCTTCTATTAACTTAACTTTTCTTAAAAAATTTCACTAAATAAATGTAATCAATAAAATCTTTAAACCAATAAAAAAAAATAAAAAATTTAAAGATAAAGGTAAAAAGCTTTTTCAGGCTAAATATATTAATTTATCGTAACGGAATCGTGGTAAAGTTCCACGAACTCAAATAAAAACAAAAGATATAATAGCAAGCTTAATAAAAAAAATATAAGAATAAAAATCACCTCCTAGAAAAATTAAAGATAATAATATACTTATAAATACAATTCTTGTATACTCAGCCAAAAAAATTAAAGTAAATCCACCTGCTCCATATTCAATATTAAACCCAGAAACAAGTTCTGACTCTCCTTCAGCAAAATCAAAAGGAGTACGATTGGTTTCTGCCAAACATGAAGCAAAACAAGCTAAAGCTAAAGGAAATGAAATAATAATAAATCAACAATAAAGCTGATAATTTATAAAATCAAATATATTAAATCTACCAATTAAAATAATTAAAGATAATAGAATTAAAGCTAATCTAACTTCATATGAAATTGTTTGAGCAACAGAACGTAAAGAACCCAATAAAGAATAATTTGAATTTGATGCTCATCCTGCAATCATAACAGTATAAACACCTAATCTAGTACAACATAAAAAAAACAAAAAACCATAAGAAAAAGAACATATATAAGTTAAATAAGGAAAAATTACCCAAACAACCAAAGAAATCATTAAATTAAAAACCGGGGAAAAATAATAAAGTAAATAATTGGATATAATTGGAATGGGTTGTTCCTTACAAATTAGCTTAATTGCATCGCTAAAAGGTTGAGGAATACCAACGAACCCTACCTTATTAGGACCTTTACGAATCTGAATGTAACCCAATACTTTTCGCTCTAATAAAGTTAAAAAAGCAACACTAACCAAAACACAAATAACTAAAAGAAGAAAATTCAAAATAAATATTAATAAATCATAAAACATCAATACTATTTGTAGAAAAAATCCACATAAATGAATTCTAAATTCAACACATTAATCTGTCAAAATAGTAAAAATTAATTTTAATCAACAAAATATAAAATATTTAGCCTGAACGGTCCTTTCGTACTAGTTTAGACAAAATAACTTAGGATAGAAACCGACCTGGCTCACGCCGGTCTGAACTCAGATCATGTAAGAATTTAAAGGTCGAACAGACCTAATTATTGAGCTACTGCACCCAAAATTTTTCTTAATCCAACATCGAGGTCGCAATCTGCTTTGTCGATTTGAGCTCTCAAAAACAATTACGCTGTTATCCCTAAGGTAACTTAATCTTATGATCATAAATTATGGATCAAAATAAACATAAATTAATGATTTAATAATGAAGAGTTTATTTATTCTTCATGTCACCCCAACAAAACATTATTATTTAATATAGAAAGACCACCTAAAAACTATATTAAAATACAATGTTAAGCTCTATAGGGTCTTCTCGTCCTAAAGAAAAATTTAAGCCTTTTGACTCAAAAGTTAAATTTTAAAACTTATTAAGAGACAGTTGATTTCTCGTCAAGCCATTCATTCCAGCCCCTAATTAAGAGACTAATGATTATGCTACCTTTGCACGGTCAAAATACCGCGGCTCTTTAAAACTTTGTCAGTGAGCAGGCCAGACCTCATAATATTATCCAAGAGGACATGTTTTTGATAAACAGGCGGAAATCAATTTTGCCTAATTCCTTATAATAAATTTACAAGATAAATTATTATAAAACATAATTATTATACTAATTTCATCATTATTGCAAAAATTTTTAAATTAAATCAAATATCTTAATAAAAAACCTAAAATAATTATAAAATCAAATTTTAAAATAATGAACTAAAACGTAATCTCAAAGATAGCTGGTTTAAAGCTTACTATTATATTTTTAATTTATTAAACTTAATTATAGAAATTAACTTCAGAGCTTATCCCCTAAAGATTTAATAAGTTAATATTTTCTCCTAAAAAAATAGGTAAAAACAAATTAACTTTAAAAAATTTAATTTTTTCTTAAGAAACTAGATACCTTAGGAAACGATTAACATCTCATTTCTAAAATCAATTCAACAATAATTATGATACATTAACTATGAATTGATTTTAAATCAACCTAAATCGAGACAAGTAAATAAATACTTAAATTTTGATAAACCCTGATACAAAAGGTACAATAAATTAAATCTACTTTTTATAATTTAAAAGATATTTCATAATCCAATTACATTACTAATAAGCTATTATTTATATAATCAATTCTATAAAACATACTAAGACAATAAAATCAACAAAATTGTTTTTATTATATAATAAAAATAAACAAAAATAAAACATTATAATATGATAAATAATCAAAACATTCTGATTTGCACAGAACAATTTTCAGTGTAAATGAAATACTTTACTAATAAGTTATGCCTTGAACTCTTACTAGATACACTTTCCAGTACATCTACTATGTTACGACTTATCTCATCTAACATACATAATCTAACTTAAAAAAAAATGAGAGCGACGGGCGATGTGTACACACCTCAGAGCCAATATCAATTAAATTAAATTAATTAAATTACTATCAAATCCACCTTCATTAATAGTATTTCACTATTAAATCCGTAATAAATACAAATTTATTGTAACCCACCTCCTCTTAATTATAAGCTGCACCTTGACCTGAAATATTTTTTAATCATAAATCAAGAAAATTATAACTCTAAAAAGATCTTCTGATAACGGAGATATACAAACAAATAAATTAAGTAGAGTCAATCGTGTATTATCAATCACGGGGTAGGTTCCTCTGAATGGAATGAGATACCGCCAAATTCTTTGGGTTTAAAGACCTTAACTAACAGTACCCTGGTAAGTATATTTAACGTTCAAAATAATAGGGTATCTAATCCTAGTTTACTATTTAAATTTCACAGATTCATAAAAAGAATTATAATAAAATTTTCAAATTTCACCTTATAAATTAAAATTTTAACTCTAAAATTATAAATAACTGCTTTAACCAATAATATTTACTTGTATCAATCGTATAACCGCGGCTGCTGGCACGAATCATGCCGATACTAAATCAATTGCTAATTCCAAAATCACTTGATAAGTAAATCAAATTACTGCAAAAAAAAACATTCAGTTTAACAAAATTTGCATATAATACAAAGAAAAAGTAAATAAATAAGCAAGAATAAAACTTTTCTAAATTAAACAAAAACATTTAAATTAAAATTAAAATCAAATTTTATAAAATAACAAAAATTTTTAGAAAAAAAAAACAAATGAATCACAAAAATGTCAAAAAAAATTAGAATATAACCAAAAAAAAATTCTTAAATTAAAACTAAAATCAAACTTCATAAAATAAGAAAAATTTCTAGAAAAATAAAACAAATGAATCACAAAAATGTTAAAAAAAATTAGAATATTAACCCTTCCAAACCAACAACAAAATCTCTATTATATATAAATAAAGATAGATATGGTACTTTTATCCTAATAAGGGTTTTATATTATCTTTTCTTATTATTTAATCTTTCTTTTCATTAAAAATAAAGAAAGATTAAATAATATAAATTATTTAATTTAACATAATCTAATCTTTAACATTATACGTATTTATATAAAATTACATTCATTATATTAAATAATATATAATTATGTATTTAAATTAAATTATCTAATTATCTTCAATTAACAATTATATATATATATTTAATATAATTAATTATATTTAAATAATACTAATATAAAATAAATAATTGTATTTATTATATCATATAATATTAATATGAAATATTCATATACATTAGTATAAATATTTTATTATA